TTTTTTTTGTTATTTAATATACAAATTTAAAGTTTTTTTTTTAAAAATGTTTTTGTATAATTATCTTTGATTCTGAAAAATTTATTGTTTTTATCCTTCCTTTTATTTATTTTTTCTATTATTTAATATAAATTATTTATTTTAATATATTACATTTAATTGAATATATCATTATAAGCTTTATTTAATTAATATTAATTGATTATTAGAATGTATATATTTATCAAAAATTGTAGCTACCTATGTTTTTAGGCATAAGAGAAATTATTATATAATAATATATTTATACTAATATATACAAATATTTAATATTATTTATATAGGATATAAACAATACCATTATTTAATTAATATAATTAGTATATTAATATAATCTGTTATATTAATTATAAGTATATAATTATATTATGGATATTAATTAAATTTATTATTATATAAWATATGKATTRTATAATAAAGCATATKTAATTGYATATRAATACRTATAACRTTAAAGATTAGATTATATTAAATTAAATAATTTATATTATTTAATCTTTCTTTAATATTAAAAAAAAAAGAAAGATTAAATGATAAAAATAATAATATAAAACATTTATCCGAATACAAGTACCATATTTATCTTTATTATATATAAGAGAAGTTTTTGTTGTTGTGAAACGGAGGTTGCGTTCTACTTTTTTTTGAATTTTTATTGTTTATTTTTTATTTTTTTTCTTAATAATTTTAAGCTTTTGATCAACAATCATTTTTTTTTTATTGTAAGAGTTCAGTTTGTTTTTGTAAAAGTTTTATTCTTGCTTACTTGTTCGCTCTTTCTTTGTGTTATATGCAAGTTTTGTAATACTAAATGTTCTTTTTGCAGTAATTTGATTTAATTATCAAGTGATTTTGGAATTAGCAATTGATTAAGTATCGGCATATTTCGTGCCAGCAGCCGCGGTTAAACGATTGATACAAGTGAATATTATTGGTTGAGGCAGTTATTTATAATTTTTGAGTTAAATTGTTAATTTATAAGGTGAAATTTTAAAATTCTTTTGTGGCTCTTTTTATGAACCTGTGAAACTTAAACAATAAACTAGGATTAGATACCCTATTATTTTAAGTGTTAATTTTGCTTACCAGGGTACTGTTAGTTAAGTTCTTTAAACCCAAAGAATTTGGCGGTATCTCATTCCATTCAGAGGAACCTACCCCGTAATTGATAGTACACGATTAACTTTACTTAATTTATTTGTTTGTATATCTCCGTTATCAGAAAATCTTTTTAGAGTTATAATTTTCTTGATTTATAATTATAAAATATTTCAGGTCAAGGTGCAGCTTATAATTAAGAGGAGGTGGGTTACAATAGATTTTTGTTTATTACGAATTTGATGGTGAAAAACTTTCAATGAAGGTGGATTTGATAGTAATTTAATTTAGTTAATTTAATTGATATTGGCTCTGAGGTGTGTACACATCGCCCGTCACTCTCATTATTGATCATTATACTTAAGATTTTTGGTAAGGTATGTTCAAATTAAATGAGATAAGTCGTAACATAGTAGATGTACTGGAAAGTGTATCTAGTAAGAGGTTCAAGACATAACTTATTAGTAAAGTATTTCATTTACACTGAAAATTGTTCTGTGCAATTCAGGATGTCTTGATTATTTAAAATATTATGTTTATTTTTTGTTTTTTTTTATTATTTAATAAAAGTAATTTTATAAATTAATTGTCTTAGTATATTTTATAGAATTGATTATTTATGTTATAGTTTATTAGTAATGTAGTTGGATTATGAAATATTTATTAAAGTTTTAGAAAGTAGATTTTATTTATTGTACCTTTTGTATCAGGGTTTATCAAAATTTTTGTAATTATTTACTTATCTCGATTTAGGTTGATTTATAAATAATTTATAGTTAATGTGTCATAATTATTATTGAGTTATTTATAGAAATGAAATGTTATTCGTTTCCTAAGATATCTAGTTTCTTAAGAAAAAATTTAATTTTTTAAAGTTAATTTGTTTCTATTTAATTTTTTAATTAGAAATATTTTACTTATTTATTCTTTAGGGGATAAGCTCTAAAGTTTATAACCTATAATTTAGTTAATTAAAGATATAATAGTAGGCTTTAAACCAGCCACCTTTTTGATTGCGTTTTAGTTCATTATTTTTTAATTTGATTTTATAATTATTTTAGGTTTTTTATTAAGATTTTTAATTTAATTTTAAAATTTTTGTAATAATGGTGGAATTAGTATATTTATTTTGTTTATAATATTTTCGTTTGTTAATTTATTATAAGGAACTAGGCAAAATTGATTTCCGCCTGTTTATCAAAAACATGTCCTCTTGAGTATAATTTGAGGTCTGACCTGCTCACTGACAAGGTTTTAAAGAGCCGCGGTATTTTGACCGTGCAAAGGTAGCATAATCATTAGTCTCTTAATTAGAGGCTGGAATGAATGGTTTGACGAGAAATCAACTGTCTCTTAATAATTTTTAAAATTTAACTTTTAAGTCAAAAGGCTTAAATTTTTCTTTAGGACGAGAAGACCCTATAGAGCTTGACATTTTATTTTTATATAGTTTTTAGCTAGTTTTTCTATATTTAATGATAATGTTTTGTTGGGGTGACATGAAGAATAAATAAACTCTTCATTATAAAATCATTGATTTATGTTTATCATGATCCATAATTTATGATCATAAGATTAAGTTACCTTAGGGATAACAGCGTAATTGTTTTTGAGAGCTCATATTGACAAAACAGATTGCGACCTCGATGTTGGATTAAGAAAAATTTTGGGTGCAGGAGCTCAATAATTAGGTCTGTTCGACCTTTAAATTCTTACATGATCTGAGTTCAGACCGGCGTGAGCCAGGTCGGTTTCTATCCTAAGTAAAAATAATTTACATTAGTACGAAAGGACCATGTGGGTGGAATATTTTCTTTTTATTGATTAATATTAATTATTTGCTATTTTGGCAGATAAATGCGGTGAACTTAGAATTCATTTATGTAGATTTTTTCTACAAATAGCATTGATACTTTATGATTTATTTATGTTTATTTTAAATTTTCTTCTTTTAGTTATTTGTGTTTTAATTAGTGTTGCTTTTTTGACCTTATTAGAACGTAAGGTATTAGGATATATTCAAATTCGTAAGGGACCAAATAAGGTTGGATTTGTTGGTATTCCTCAACCTTTTAGTGATGCAATTAAGTTAGTTTGTAAGGAACAACCTATTCCTATTATATCAAATTATTTACTTTATTATTTTTCCCCTGTATTTAATTTAATGATTTCTTTAGCTGTTTGAGTAATTTTTCCTTATTTAACATATATGTGTTCCTTTTCATACGGGTTTTTATTTTTCTTATGTTGTACTAGATTAGGTGTCTATACTGTAATAATTGCTGGTTGATCCTCAAATTCAAATTATTCTTTATTAGGTTCTTTACGTTCTGTTGCTCAAACTATTTCTTATGAAGTTAGATTAGCTTTAATTTTGTTATCTTTAATTATTTTAATTGGTAGATTTAATATGTTTGATTTTATAAATTATCAATCTTATTGTTGATTTATTATTATTTCTTTTCCTTTAGCTTTATCTTGTTTTGCTTCCTGTTTAGCGGAAACAAATCGAACCCCTTTTGATTTTGCTGAAGGTGAATCAGAATTGGTTTCTGGATTTAATATTGAATATGGAGCAGGAGGTTTTACTTTAATTTTTTTGGCTGAGTATACTAGTATTGTTTTTATAAGAATACTTTTAGCTTTAATTTTCTTAGGGGGTGATTTTTATTCTTTTATATTTTTTATTAAACTTGCTATTATATCTTTTGGTTTTATTTGAGTTCGTGGGACTTTACCTCGATTTCGTTATGATAAGTTGATGTATTTAGCTTGGAGGAGTTTTTTACCTTTATCTTTGAATTTTTTTATTTTTTTCATTGGTTTAAAAATTTTATTGATTTCATTTATTTAGTGAAATTTTTTGAGAATTAAAAAGTTAATAGAAGAGTTAAACTTCTAATTCTATGTTTTCAAAACATATGCTTTCCCTAAGCTAATTAACTTATTATTCCTTAATTAATTTATCTCAAGCATTAGCTACGTGAACATTAATTAAGAAGTAAGTAAAGTAAATGATTGTTAAGATTTGCCCTGTTATAATATAAGGCTCTTCTACTGGTCGCTTACCAATTCATGTTAATAAACATACAACTACTACTATAATTCAAAATAAGATTTGGTTAATAGGGTAAAATTGGATACCTCGAAATGGAGTTTTATTATAGAATGGTAAAATTATTAGAATTCTGATTGATAAAAATAGTGCAATAACACCTCCTAATTTATTTGGAATTGATCGTAAAATTGCATAAGCAAATAAGAAGTATCATTCTGGTTGAATATGAACTGGTGTAACTAAAGGATTAGCTGGTACGAAATTGTCTGGGTCACCTAATAAATATGGATTAATTAAGCATAATATAATTAGTAGCGATGTTATTATTACAAATGTAATTGAATCCTTAAATGTAAAATAAGGGTGGAATGGGATTTTTTCAATATCCCCATTTAATCCAAGGGGGTTATTTGAACCTGTTTGATGTAGAAAGAATAGGTGAATAGCAGCTATTGCAGCGATAATAAATGGTAATACAAAATGAAATGTGAAGAATCGATTTAAGGTTGCATTATCAACAGCAAATCCACCTCAAACTCATTGAACTAGATCTGTTCCTAAATAAGGAATTGCTGATAATAAATTTGTAATTACTGTTGCTCCTCAGAAAGATATTTGTCCTCAAGGTAATACATAACCTATAAATGCTGTTGCTATAACTAAAAATAGAATAACTGTTCCAATTATTCATGTGTGTATATACATATATGATCCATAATAAATACCTCGACCTACATGAAGGTAGATGCAAATAAAGAATATAGATGCTCCATTTGCGTGTAATGTTCGGATAATTCAACCATTATTTACATCTCGACAAATATGGACTACGCTTCTAAATGCTATTTCAATATTTGAAGTGTAATGCATAGCTAGAAATAACCCAGTTACAATTTGAATTACTAAACATAGTCCTAATAAGGATCCAAAATTTCATCAAAATGAAATATTAGTTGGAGCTGGTAAGTCAATTAATGAATTATTAATAATTTTAATTAAAGGGTGTCTTAATCGTAAGGGTTTATTCATTAGTAGTTATCTTATTTTACGAATTGGTCCTTGATTAATATTAGTAATTTTAACTACTGCCAATAATGCAAGAAATAAATAAATTATTATTATTATGGTAATAATAAATGTTGGATTATTATAGAGTTTTTCTAATGATATTGTTATTTCTTGGTAATTAATTGAGTTATTAATATTAATAGTTTCCGTATTTTTGAAAAAATCTATAAATATTGTTTTATCTATAATGATTAATATAAATGTAATAAATACTCATGTAATGAGAGTGAAGATTATAGTTATGGATTTTGGTTGAAATATTTCATTTGATGCAATTCTTGTAATATAAATAAATAGAACTAATATACCACCAAGAAATGTTAAGAATAAAATATATGATAGTCAAAATCTTTCTATTATTGTTCCTGTTATTAATCCAACAAGGAAAGTTTGTAAAATAATAAAAAGTATTATTGATATAGGATGTCTTAATTTAATAAAATTAATATTTATTACATTTGATAAAGCTATAATTATAATTTTTATCATTTCAGGGGTTAGTTTATTAAAATTTCGGTTTTGGGGACCGAGGATAGGAAATTCTTCCTACCCCTGAAGTTTTAAAAGTGGGGGCTTGCCTTATTTCCGGTTTACAAGACCGGTGTTTTTTTTAAACTATTAAAACTAATGTTTATATTTTCTATTTTTACTTCTTTATTGGTATATTTTGCTGGTGTTTATGTTTTTTCTTCTAAACGAAAGCATTTATTGATGGTTCTGTTAAGATTAGAATATATTGTTTTATCTTTATTTATGTTAATTGTTATTTTTCTTATTGAATTTGATTATGATTATTTTTTTCCAGTTATTTTTTTAGTTTTTTCTGTTTGTGAGGGCGCTTTAGGTCTTTCTATTTTGGTTTCTATAATTCGTTCTCATGGTAATGATTTTTTTAATTCTTTTGGGTTATCTTTATGTTAAAGTATTTATTTATAACTATTTTTTTGATCCCTCTTTGTTTATTGAAAAATTGTTGATGGTTGGTCCATTCTTTAATATTTTTATCTAGTTTTGTTTTTATAATTTGTGTTTATTCTTATGCTGATTTAAATATAATTAGATATTATTTTGGTATTGATTATTTTTCTTTTAGTCTTATTTTATTAAGATTTTGGATTTGTTCTTTAATGATTACTGCTAGAGGTTCAGTTTATTTATCTTCATATCATTCTAATTTTTTTGTTTTTATGGTTTTGATTTTAATGATCATATTATATTGTTCATTCTCTAGATTGAGTTTGCTGTCTTTTTATATTTTTTTTGAGGCTAGATTGGTTCCGACCTTGCTTTTAATTTTAGGTTGAGGTTATCAGCCTGAACGTTTGCAGGCTGGTGTTTATTTAATTTTTTATACTTTAGTTGCTAGTTTACCTTTATTATTGGTTTTATTTAAGGTTTATGATTATTCTAATACTCTTTATTTTCCTTTATTGTTTGATTTTGGTTCTTATTATTTTATATTTTATGTTTTTATAATTTTAGCTTTTTTGGTGAAAATACCTATGTTTTTAGTTCATCTTTGATTACCAAAGGCTCATGTTGAGGCCCCAATTTCTGGTAGAATAATTTTGGCTGGTGTTTTATTAAAGTTAGGTGGTTATGGTATTTTTCGTGTTATAAAGGTTATTTCTTATTTAGGGTTAAAGTTTAATTATTTCTGATTATCATTAGGTTTATCTGGTGGTGTAATTGTTAGATTTATTTGTTTTCGTCAGGTTGATTTAAAGTCTTTAATTGCTTATTCTTCTGTTGCTCATATAAGAATGGTTATTGGTGGTTTAATAACTATGAATTGATGAGGTTGTATAGGTTCATTATCTTTAATAATTGGTCATGGCTTATGTTCATCTGGATTATTTTGTCTTTCAAATATTATTTATGAGCGTTTAGGTAGACGAAGATTATTGATTAATAAGGGGATAATTAATCTTATACCTAGAATAGCTCTTTGATGATTTCTTTTGAGATCATCAAATATGGCTGCACCCCCTTCTTTGAATTTGGTTGGTGAATTAAGTTTATTGAATAGAATTATGTCTTGGTCTTCATTTAGATTTTTAGTGTTGATTTTTTTATCTTTTTTTAGAGCTGTTTATACATTATATATGTATTCATATTCTCAACATGGTTCTTATTATGCTGGTGTTTATACTTGTTCACTTGGGTATTTACGTGAATATCATCTTTTATTATTACATTGATTGCCTTTAAATATTTTATGTTTAAAGGGTGAGTATTTTTTTGTTTAATTGCTTAAGTATTTTAATTAAAATATTGTTTTGTGGGATCAATGATATGGGTTATTTCCATCTTAGGCCGTGTATTTGTTTTCTATTTGTTCTTTAAGTTTTTTTTCTTTATTTTTATCTAGAACTTTAATTTTTATTTTAGGAATTTATTATTTAATAATTGACTATAGAGTTTTTGTTGAGTGAGAACTTTTTAATTTAAATGGTTCTATGGTAGTTATAACTTTAATTTTAGATTGAATATCTCTTATTTTTATATCTTTTGTTATATATATTTCTTCTTTAGTTATTTATTATAGAGAGGATTATATATCTGGTGAGAAGAATATAAATCGTTTTATTATTATTGTTTTAATATTTATTCTTTCAATAGGTTTTTTGATTATTAGACCAAATTTGATTAGAATTTTACTAGGTTGAGATGGTTTAGGTTTAGTTTCTTATTGTTTAGTTATTTATTATCAGAATGTAAAGTCTTATGGTGCTGGCATATTAACTGCTTTATCTAATCGTATTGGGGATGTTGCAATTTTGATTTCTATTGCTTGAATATTAAATTTTGGAGGTTGAAATTATATTTATTATTATGATTTTATTTCTTCATCCTCTGAGATAAAGCTTATTACTATATTAATTGTATTAGCTGCAATGACCAAGAGTGCTCAAATTCCCTTTTCTTCTTGACTTCCTGCAGCCATGGCTGCTCCTACTCCTGTTTCTGCTTTGGTTCATTCTTCTACTTTAGTAACTGCTGGTGTTTACTTATTAATCCGTTTTAGACCTATGCTTGATACTTATAATTGTGGTTGGTTTCTTTTAATAATTGGTTGTATAACAATATTTATGGCTGGATTAGGGGCTAATTTTGAATTTGACTTGAAGAAGATTATTGCTCTTTCTACTTTAAGTCAGCTTGGTTTAATAATAAGAATTTTGGCAATAGGTTATCCTAAGCTTGCTTTTTTTCATTTATTAGCTCATGCTTTGTTTAAGGCATTATTATTTATATGTGCAGGTTCAATAATTCATAATTTAAAGGATTCTCAGGATATTCGTTTTATAGGTTCAATTGTTAATTTTATGCCTTTAACTTCAGTTTGTTTTAATGTTTCTAGATTATCATTATGTGGAATACCCTTTTTAGCCGGCTTTTATTCAAAGGACTTAATTCTTGAGATGGTTTGTTTAAGATGGGTTAATTGTTTAATTTTCTTTTTATATTTTTTTTCTACTGGTTTAACGGCTTCATATTCTTTTCGTTTATTTTATTATTCAATGTCTGGTGATAATAATTTTTATTCTAGATTCTCTTTTGATGATAAGGGTTATTATATTTCTTTTGGTATAATTGGTTTATTATTTGTTGCTGTATTTGGAGGTAGATTATTATCTTGATTAATTTTTCCTATCCCTCATATAATTTCTTTACCTTATTATTTAAAGTTTTTAACTATTTTTGTAGTTTTATTAGGTTCTTATTTGGGTTATATTATTTCTAAGTTTGATTTTTCCCATAATTTATTTTCTTTGAATATATTATCTTTTGTTAGTTTTGCTGGTTCAATATGATTTATACCTTTTCTTTCTACTAAGTTTATTAGATACTTACCTTTAAAGATAGGTTATTATTCATCAAAGTCTTTAGATTATGGTTGAGGTGAATTATTAGGAGGTCAAGGTTTATATAGTTTATTTATTTATTTGATTAATTATATTCAGGGATGATATGATTCAAATTTTAAGATTTATTTGTTAACTTTTATTTTTTGAATATTTATTTTAGTTATTTTATTTTTTTTATAGAACTCAAATAGCTTATATTTAGAGCGTGACACTGAAGATGTTAAGGAAATAAATTTATTTTTGAGTATTATTTATAAATATAAAATATATTATTTTTACAGTGAAAATGTAATGTTTTATTTAAACTATATAAATTATAGAAATGTTAACGGAATTTAACCGCTAATATAAAAAGTTAGCAGCTTTCATATTGGCTTTACATTTCCTTAATTGGAACTTAATAGTTCAATTATATTATTAACAGTAATACGCCTCTTTTTGGCTTCAATTAATTAGAATAAGGGTAGTAATTTACCAGACTTTCAGGTCGAAACTGACTGCAATATTTCGCTTCTTATTCATAATAAGGTTGATTGATTAAAATCAATACTTTTTGAATGCAACCCAAATGTTATAATTAACTACAACCCTTTAATCTGCTCATTGTAAAGCTCCTTGATTTCATTCATGATAAAGTCCACCAAGCAATACTAAAATAAAAAATATTGTTGATATTGTTCAAATTATAATGTTTGATGATTTTAAAATAATTACAATTGGTAAAATTAATGCGATTTCTACATCAAAAATTAAAAAGATTACTGCAATTAAAAAGAATCGTAGAGAGAAGGGTATTCGTGCAGAACTTTTAGGATCAAATCCACATTCAAATGGTGATCTTTTTTCTCGGTCATTAATAATTTTTTTTGATAAAATGGTTGCGAGTACCATTACAATAAGTGGAATAATGAATCTAATTAAAATTCTTGTTGATAATACTAGGATTGTTTTTCTTGATTAATAATCAAGCTTTTTGATTGGAAGTCAAATGTACTATTTATACTAGAAAAACAATTATCTACCTCATCAGTAAATTGAAATGTATAAAAATAATCATACTACATCTACAAAGTGTCAGTATCATGCAGCTGCTTCGAATCCAAAATGATGGCTTGGTGAGAATTGATTTATTGAATGTCGGAGTAAGCATGTTGTTAAAAAGATTGTTCCAATAATTACGTGTAATCCATGGAATCCTGTTGCAACAAAGAATGTAGATCCATAGACTGCATCAGCAATAGTAAATGGTGCTTCTCAGTATTCATATGCTTGAAGTATAGTAAAGTATAATCCTAGTAAAACTGTGAAGAATAATCCTTGAAGTGCTTGTGTATGATTAGATTCTATAAGTCTGTGATGAGCTCATGTTACGGTTACTCCAGATGCAAGAAGAATTGCAGTATTTAGTAATGGAATTTGTATTGGATTGAATGGTTGAATTCCTATTGGTGGTCATAATATTCCTAGTTCAATTGTTGGTGCAAGTCTTCTTCTAAAGAAGGCTCAGAAGAAAGAGATAAAAAATAAAACTTCTGATGCAATAAATAGAATTATACCTCATCGTAACCCTACTGATACAAATCCTGTATGTAGTCCTTGATATGTTCCCTCTCGAATTACATCTCGTCACCATTGAATTATTGTTAATAATGTAATTCCAAATCCAATAATAAAGAGGTTAATGTTAAATAAGTGGAATCATTTAGCTAGTCCTGATACTAAAACTATTGCTCCAATTGCTCCTGTTAATGGTCAAGGTCTATAGTCTACTAAGTGGAATGGATGATTTGAGTGAGTTGTTAACATAAGTTTAATAAACTTCTCTAGAGTATAATGTTCTTAGAATTGAGAACACATATGCTTGAATTATTGCTACTGCTGATTCTAGAATTAATAAAAGTATTTGTCCAACAATAAGAAGTGAGATTAAATTTATTGCTATTGATGGTCCAGTATTACCTAATAATGTTAATAACAAATGTCCTGCAATTATATTTGCAGCTAGTCGTACTGCTAATGTTCCTGGTCGAATAATATTTCTAATGGTTTCAATTAGTACTATAAATGATATTAATGCTGGTGGTGTTCCTTGTGGAACAAGGTGAGCAAATATATGATTAGTATGATTAATTCATCCAAATAATATAAAGCTTAATCATATTGGTAATGCAATTGCAAATGTTAAGGCTAAGTGTCTAGTTCTTGTAAAAATATATGGAAATAATCCTATAAAATTATTAAATAGTATTATAATAAAGATTGAAATGAAAATAAATGTTGTTCCATTAAATGATTTTGGTCCTAGTAATGTTTTAAATTCATTATGTAAAGTTAAGTTTAACTTATTTCAAATAATATTAATTCGTGATGGTGTTAATCAAAATAGTGATGGGATTAATAGTATTCCAATAAATGTTCTAGTTCAATTTAATGATAGGTTGAAAATATTAGTTGATGGATCAAATGTTGAAAATAAGTTTGTTATCATTTTCAGATTAGGTTCTTTCTTTCAATTGTTCCTTTTTCTGCACTTTTAATTGGTGGTTGTTTAAATGAGAAAAAATTAATTTGATTAAATAGAATTAAAACAATTGAGAATAAAATAAATAGTGAAAATCATATTAGTGGTGATATTTGAGGGATTTGGATTTAATAATATTCCCCATCAGAAGTAGGCGTTAATTTACTATTTTTTGGTTTAAGAGACCAATACTTACTTTCAGTCATCTGATGTTTCAAGGTGTACTAATTTTTAGTTATTTTAGATTGACACTCTAACGTTATTATTTTAACTAACTCCTTAATTAAATTATCTTAGATAATCATTTGATGAATATGTTTACTGAAGTTCTTTCAATAACAATTGGTATGAATCTGTGATTTGCCCCGCAAATTTCTGAGCATTGACCAAAAAATAATCCAGGCCGATTTATTGTGAATGTTCCTTGGTTTAATCGTCCGGGTGTTGCGTCAATCTTTACTCCTAGGGCTGGCACTGCTCAGGAGTGTAAAACATCTGATGCTCTTGTTAATACTCGGACTTCAGTATTTATGGGTAGAATTGTTCGGTTATCCACATCTAATAGACGAAATCCATCAATTTCTAAATCTGTTTCTGGTATTATATATGTGTCAAATTCAACATCTACAAAGTCTGAGTATTCATAACTTCAATATCATTGTCGTCCAACAGTTTTGATTGTGATTATTGCATCAACTGAATCATCTAATAAATATAATAATCGTAGTGATGGTAAGGCAATAAAAATTAATGTAATAGCTGGTAATGCTGTTCAAATAGTTTCAATTAAATGTCCGTGTAATATATTACGATTTGTAAATGCAATAAATAATATATATCTAAGAGCGTAACCTACAATTACTGTAATTAATAATAATACAACTATAGTATGGTCATGGAAGAATGATAATTGCTCCATTAGTGGTGAAGCTCCATCTTGTAATGATAAATTTAATCATGTTGCCATTAATTTTTATTTCTAATAAAAGGTCAAACCTTTATATGTAGAGCTTAAATCTACTGCACTAATCTGCCATATTAGAATCTAGAAATTAATGGTAGTTCTGAATAACTATGTTCTGCTGGTGGATTATTTTGTAGTCATTCAGTTGATCTACTTATATTAGTTCTAAATATAATTTCTCGATTTGTGATTATTCTTTCTCATATGATAATAATAAATATAATGATTCCAACAATTGAAATTGTAGATCCAATACTTGATAGTACATTTCAAGATGTATATGCGTCTGGATAATCAGAATATCGTCGTGGTATACCTGCTAATCCAAGGAAATGTTGAGGGAAGAAGGTTAGATTTACCCCAATAAATATAATTGTGAATTGAATTTTTAATCATGTTCTATTTATGGTTAATCCTGTAAATAATGGGTATCATTGGATAACTCCTCCTATAATTGCAAATACTGCTCCTATTGATAATACATAGTGGAAGTGTGCAACAACATAGTATGTGTCATGAAGTACAATATCAAGAGATGAATTTGCTAATACTAGTCCTGTTAGTCCACCAATTGTAAATAAGAAAATAAATCCTAAAGCTCACAATAAAGGTGGATTAAACTTAAACTTTGTTCCGTATAATGTTGCTAATCATCTAAATACCTTAATTCCTGTTGGTACAGCAATAATTATTGTTGCTGATGTGAAGTATGCCCGTGTATCAACATCCATTCCTACTGTAAATATATGGTGAGCTCATACAATAAATCCTATTAATCCAATTGATAATATAGCGTAGATTATTCCTAAAGTTCCGAAGGATTCAATTTTTCCACTTTCTTGACATACAATGTGGGAAATAATTCCAAATCCTGGTAAAATTAAAATGTATACTTCTGGGTGACCAAAGAATCAAAATAAGTGTTGATATAAAATAGGATCTCCACCTCCTGCAGGGTCAAAGAATGATGTATTTAGGTTTCGGTCAGTTAATAATATAGTAATTGCTCCTGCTAAAACTGGTAAAGATAAAAGTAGTAGTAAGGCTGTAATGGCTACTGATCAAACAAATAATGGTGTTTGATCTAAAGTTATACTTTCTGATCGTATATTAATTGCTGTTGTAATAAAATTTACCGCCCCTAGAATTGAAGATACACCAGCTAGATGAAGTGAGAAAATGGCTAAGTCTACCGAGGCTCCCCCATGGGCAATAGCTCCTGCGAGCGGAGGGTAAACTGTTCAACCAGTACCAGCTCCGTTATCAACTATAGAGGACATGAGAAGAAGGGTTAATGATGGTGGTAGTAATCAAAAACTTATATTGTTTATTCGAGGGAATGCTATATCAGGTGCTCCAATTATTAATGGTACAAGTCAATTACCAAATCCACCAATTATGATAGGTATAACTATGAAAAAAATTATTACAAATGCGTGGGCTGTAATAATAACATTATAAATTTGATCATCTCCAATTAAAGATCCTGGTTGTCCAAGTTCTGCTCGAATAAGTATACTTATTGATGTTCCTACTATTCCTGCTCATGCTCCAAATATAAAATATAAGGTACCAATGTCCTTATGGTTTGTTGAGAATAATCATTTTTGCGGTAAGATGGCTGAAATTTATAGGTGGTAGACTGTAAATCTACTTATGAGAATTAATCTCTCTTACCATTTAAAATGATTGGCCTTATATTCAATTATGATTCTAGACTGCAATTCTAGAGGTGTAAAAATCTTTACTAAGGCCTAAAAGATTAATCTTTTAATTATAACTTTGAAGGTTATTAGTTTGTTTAACTTAAGTCCTTAGTACACTGAAATTAGAGTAGATGTCGAGATTAATCCTATTGTAGAAATTATTACGGTGAATGGTAGGATAAATCTTGATTTTTTGGTCTTGATTCTTATTGATCAGGAATTTTCTGTGTATGATAGAATAAGTGCTGAAAATCTAATTCGTATGTAATAGTAGAGTGTAATAGTTGTTAATACAACTATGATTGTTATTAAAGTGGTAAGGTTATTTTCTACCAATGACTGTATAACAATTCATTTTGGTAGAAATCCTAGAAAAGGGGGTAGTCCACCTAGTGATAATAATGATAAGAATATTATGAATTTAATTTCTGTTTTTATATTTCTTGCTGAATAGATTTGATTTATGAAAAATAAATTTATTTGCTTGAATAGGAGGACTAAAATTAATCTTAATAGTGAATAGATAATGAAGTAAAGTTCTCAAACATTTTCTCTTACAATTAATGATCTGATTATTCATCCTAGATGTCTAATTGATGAATATGCTAAAAGTTGACGTAATGATGTTTGATTTAAACCTCCTATTGCTCCAATAATAATTCTTATGATAATGATTAGAAATATAAATGTTCTTATTTGAATGCAGTATGATAGAACTATTATTGGAGCAATTTTTTGTCAGGTTATTAGAGTCAGGCAGTTAATTCATCTAGATGCACCTATTACTTCTGGAAATCAGAAGTGAAAGGGTGCTGCTCCAATTTTTAATAATAATCTAGATCTGATTATTACTGATGGAATAAATTTTCTTTCCCACCCTATTGGGTATTTTATTTGAATCAACAAAATTGAAAATAACAGTATTGTTGATGCTATTGCTTGAACAATAAAGTATTTAATTGATGATTCATTTATTATTATATTTTTATTATTTGCTAATATGGGAATAAAAGAGAGTAAGTTGATCTCTAGTCCTATTCAAACTCCAAATCAGGAATTTGATGAGATGGACAGGATCGTTCCTATCATTAATGTTGATAGGAAGAGAAGTTTTGTAGAGTTGTTGTTCATTAAAAAGGAGAGGATTAATACCTCTATGAATGGGGTATGAACCCATTAGCTTAGTTAGCTTACCTTTTTTAGGTTAAAAAATTACATTAAGGTGTATGATGCACGTTAGTTTTTGATACTAAAGGAGGTAGTTTAATTCTATCTTATGTAATTAATGGAGGTAATTTTATTTACTTTATTTACCCTATCAAGGTAACCCTTTAGTCAGGCACTCCATT